TAGGACGGATAGTTTTGCAGTTTTTAAGAAATAGTTGGCATTGTACCGAAAATACCCAGATAAGAAAAGAAAAAGCCCTGCGCACAAAAAGTGGAAAAACAAAAACCTGTTCTTCGGGCAGGGCTGCTCTTTGGCAAAAATCCATGTAATTAAAAAGAAGAAAAACAGTTGAGCTACTAGTTCAAAGCCCCACTCGGCAAGAGCGGGATCATAGCCATAAAAAGTGAAGAGAAGAAAGAGGGACAGATCTGATGAATTCACAGGAAAGAGAAAGATTACTAGTAGATAGAATAGAAAAAATACAAAGAGTAGCTGAGGACTTGCACCTCGAATATAGAAACTACTCGAAATACTGCAAAATAGACAAAGAAGGAGCATATTTTTTTCTTTTACACGCCCTTTTTTCATTATAAATAGAAAAAAGAACGAGCAAAGTAGTGCCAGTACTTGCGGGAGATTTGCTAGTTGATCCCCGTTAAGTGTTCCGTATATTTTAATATATAATTCCGTATATGTTGCTGCAGCAAAAAGAATAAAAGTGATTTGTAAAAAGAAAAGAATTTGTTTTTTATTCAACAAAACTTTTTCCCTAATCCAATCGAACCAAAATTCCAGATAGAGACTTATCACTGAAAAGAAAAGAAAAGTAAGAATAATTTCGAAAAGGCATGACCAGAAGAAATAAGGGAATTGATCTAATTGAGGCATTTTGGTTTTTCTTTTTTTTATTTTAGAAAAATTCAAATGTTATAAAGTCCGAGTCTCCCCTCGTCGAATCCCATACCATAATGGGGAAGGTTGGACTAGACCTAGAACGGTCTCGCTTCTTTATTTAAGTAATTAGGTAACGAGATTAGCTTCCCGTCCCGACATTCCTGACGAAAGGTTGGTACTATAGGAGCATGTTCAGAGAGTTCACATAAGATCCTTTCACCCAGAGGCACAAAGGAAGTAAGGGAACACACACCCAATGGGTAGGGATTGATTGTTTTTTTCAGTAGTTGCCATTGATCGTCCTTCAACTGAGCTTTCTCGTTGGCACTAGGATCAGGTCCCTTGGGTATTTTAATACGCTATGAAAATCATCTCGTTGAAAAGCAAAGCAACCTTTCGCGCCAGGCGCTCACGTTTTTTGTCGTCTGGGTGGAAGCTGGCGGCAGGGCTTGCTTAACCGTATATATGGAATCGGGACTCGCCCTGGATCTCCGAATAGCCTCACCTGAAACTGGTAGACACACTGAGCCACCACGTACCCCTCCCGCCCGTCGTATGCTCTTCCTTGCTATCTTCATTCCAGCTTTTCTTTTTATCCATTAAGTATGGGCGGCCTGCCTTACGCGGAGTCGAGTAGGCACAACCACCATCAGGACGAGGACGCCGCACTTGATCACGTATCCGTCACTCAAACATAAGCTTCCCCCCAAAAATCTCTTAAGAGAAGAAGGGTATGAGGAAGTCGTCTGGACTGAGTCCCGGTTCCAGTCCTTTCCTTTGATCGGGGTGCAGATTCACTTCATATCCTGGTATGCTTTTCCGAATGGAGTTCCGCTATATATCTAAATTGTCTCGATGTGTCACATGACTTAGATCATCAGGGCGTTAGCCTCGAAAGCAATCGGGTAGTTCGCCTCAACCAATATGGGAGTTACCAGAGGAAGACAGCCTCAAAGTACACAGGCAGATCCCATCGGATCCCCCCATTGACAGATAGAGTTGAAGACGGAGACGACTACTAAGGCTTTGTCAGTGGCTTAAGAGTTGAATACTTCGATGGAAAGACTTATAGATGCTAAACCCTAGAATTCATTGGTTCAAGTTGAATTATTGATTTCATTTTATGATTTCAAGACTGGACTGTGTGCTCTCAAAAAGAAAGTTTCGTGTAGATGGCCTAAATGATGCCTTTTAACACGAGTTAGATGTTGAAGGTAGAAATATCAACAGAGAAAGGAAAAAAGAAATTTGTTGCACCAAGTCTTCAGGCAAGACCGACCTAAGGCGTGCAAGATCCCAAGTGCCATCTCCATCGAAAAAATCTGCAACACATTTCTCACATTCCTCCTCAGATATTTGCCTAGTAGCATGCTGAATAAGAGGACAGACAGAAGGGGAGCCATTCATCAAGCCAGAATTTAGTCGAGCTACCATTAGCAATGTTCACTCCCAATACCTTTGATAGAACCCAGCTTGATATCCATCAACACCTGGAGCCTTCCAAGGCTTCATCTGGAAGAGGGCTTGGCTTGGCGTACTTCTTCAATAGAGATATCTGCCACCAGAACACCTAAATCCTGCTCCTACCTTCTTCACCTATCGGTGAACCGGAACGTCCTCTTCGTCGCTTCGCACAAAGGAATCCTTCGAAGAAAAGTGGCAATGAATAAATGTTCATAGGATTCTCAAGAGATGCTTTCAGAGGACTTCGAGATCAAATAGAATATGTTTTTAATCTAATAATGAGTCTTGTTCGGCAAGGTTTCGTACTATAGATGAAGCGGGTATCCGCACGGTGAAGATCTTTTAATTGACTTTTAAACCATTCAGGTGTGACTAAATGCACACCTTTCTTATCGTCCGTGCCACCCCACAAGAATCTCCAATTCAAGCTATCCAACTTATTTGTTATAGCTTTAGGTAAAAGAGTGGAAAGCATAAATGTGCAAATGTTGTGGCAGGGGTAGGGTCGGTCAAATCATCCGCGGGTACATAAACGGCTTGAATAGAAGGATCCCTCCTTGGTAGAAGTCATTCCTTATTTAAAGAACCCATTTCGGTACGTTGGGTTGGGTTGCTAAGAACCCTGGCATGAAAGAAGGAACAAAGTGAGTGCTTGAAAAGGGGAATCTAGTTAAGATTTCAATTAGGAAGAAGTGTACGGAGATGAGAACTACTATATCGTCTTGTTTGGACCGCGAATACTAGTTCTACCTATAGAAAAGATCATGAAAGAGGCGATCAGAATTGTACTCTAAATCAATAAGTTAGTTTTCCACTTTCCTAATAAAGAAAGGTCAGTAAGCCAGGCTCTCTTCTGTCAACGAGTATGAACTTTATGCATGGCTTCATTAAGATTTCATTTTTTTTCGGCTTTCCGCCGAGCTTGCCTGATGTGTTGAGGCGCTATGTCATTCTTTGGTGAGCCCTGTCATCTCAGCATTTTACTTTACCAAACGAATAATTTAATTGATTCGCGTAGTACGTAGTCTCATTCTCACGTGGATCGCTTCGGATGGTTCACTTCTTTGATTTGTGGATTCGTTCCTCCCTCCTTGACCCAACAAAGCGCCCAATCCTAATAAGCTCACAGCACGGAGGGTCCGTTAGGGTCTGGTCCAACTTGACTTGGAAGTCGAGCTACATTATTGATAGGACCATTTACACGATCAGATCTTGAAAAACCACCTTACTAAGACCAGCTCATGAGGATCCAATGTAGCTACAGTCCTTCTCGCAGTCAGCTATGTAACAAAGTTCGAGCAGGAAAGATTCTATCTCTCCTCTTAAGCAACTGAGACTGATTACTAAGAAGAAAACCGAAATATCATATACAATCTTCTTTTCCAACGCTACAGGACATGATTGGCCATCCATCTTTCTTTAATGTATCCGATATGCTCGTGGTTGCTGCCAGGCGGCCCAAAGAAATCCAATCGAGGAAGGATACACTCCAGAACCAGCTAGATAGATAGGGATTAGGCTAGTTAGAGCAGAGCTAATTCGGTAAAGTAAAGTGCAGTTGATTTCGCTTTTTCCTTCTTGTTTGGCAGGAGCAACTCCCCAACCGCATAGAGGTTTGTTATGGGCATCGAGTGTTGGATGGGACCGATAGCATGAGAGCATGATCCCCAAGCTTCTGATACGAATGAATAAGAGACTGAAGCAGAATTGAATTACCAATTAGACTAGTAGTATAAGACTGAAGCTACTGAGCTAGCGAGCACAATTCTAAGAGAGGTTTGTCTCCTGAGGCCAACTCGTAGCGCCCCTGTCGCAGCAGTTTGGTGATTCCGCGAAAGACAAGATAGGTAAGCCGATTTTCCCTGCTTGGAGTTAAGAAGGCACGTGCCCTCACGTCCATACCTTTCTTTTAGTAGGGAATGAAGATGCTTTTTAATAGCTCTTTCATACCCTGGCTTGTAGTTTAGGGTTGGTTGGAGCTACCTATACTATAGTTGTGCACTACTCTAGGTCCCCGCCTCAGTAGAGCGTATAAAGGATTGTGAGAGCTTAATCTGGCTAGAATGGCATGGGAGAAGCATAGGAAGATGTGAGTTCTATCATTCGCTCCAACATAAGAGATTACAGCTCCTTCTGGGGCAGACAAACGGGCTTTACATAGTAAACTTCCGGGGTGAGCTATCTTTGTTTGGAAGCAAAAGTGCTCTCTTTCTCCCTTCCGTTGTTGCCTGATGGGAACGTTCTACCAGTGTTCCCGCTGCCGATATACCGTGTAGTGGTGGTGTAGCGCGTTAGGGCGATCAGTCTCATCCATATCAATAACCAATGTCTCTGCTATGAGTGAATCTACTCCGGCTCTGGGTGAAACAACCACTGCGATTGCCTTTGAACATACCTTTACCTATATTCATATCTTCAGTTGCGGATCCAGAGCGAATAGTTCCAAAGCGAGTAGTTGCTTCAGTAGCTTATCTGGTATACCTCCTGTAGTGGAGGAGGCAAAGCACCAGTGGTAGCATCAGTACCAGTCCTTTCTTTATTGTAAAAAAAAAGGTATACGTAAAAATAGGATTTGGTTTACCCGGACTATAGCCCTATGTATTCTACTCGTATCGAAGCATGAGACCCTATCGGAAGTAGTTTAAGATCTAAATCTGAAATCCCGCGCTTCATAACCTATTTCATACCATACCGCTTTTTTTAGTTAGTATAACTCTATCTATATCTTACCTTTCATTTCATCCTTCTAGTGGTAAGAGATCGAGCTTTCCTTTAGCCGCGAAGTTCAGTTATAGGAAGTAGCAACAGGGCGGAAAAGCAAGAGAGGGCGCTTTCGATCCAAGCGGAGGTGCGATATCCCTTAACTAGAGCTCTCTTAAGGTTCTTTCCTTCCTCTAGCCGATAGCCCAAAAGAAAAATTCCTTAAGGAAATCCCAACCCCCTACGCTGCTACGTCGCTACTTGCATTGTTAGCGCCGCCTTTTTAAAGAGTCCCACTTTCTCCCCCTTAAAGGCGAAGGGCGTTAAGTGACTCGATTGAAAAGAGATGCTTGTGGAAGCTGATGAAAATGGTAAGTAATTGGTGAAGAGGGAACGAGTCGCATAAATGGAGCGAGCCATATACCAGTAGCCGATCCTCCAAGCAGGGGGTACAGCAAGGCTTAGCCAGTGAAGTCGGGATGAATTAGAAAATCCATTACGGATAAGAATATCAACGAATTTGGAAACAAGCGCGCGTAGAGAAAGGATACGCGTGAACGCACAAGCTTCGGAATGAGAAATTGTTTTTTCTTGACAACGGGAAAAAGCCCTCTTAGCGGGGTTTGCGAGGATTTTTATTCCACAGTGGAATAGTAGATCATCTTAGACTGATTTGATGATCGAGGCCCCTAGCGATAGGGGGAAAGCTATTGTTCTTTCCTTCAATAATTTATAGTAAAACACTGTGGTCAGAGGGTGGAAAGGCGTGGTAAGGGGGAGGGAGGCAACCCTTACCGTAGAACTTTCTGTAGAAGAAGATCGACGAACAAAGATAGTCGGCTTACAGGAGAGGAGCGAGTGCTTGTTTTCTCATCTATAAATATATTAGGTGCGAACCAGGTTCTTATATACAAAGGAACACAACAGAAATCGTTCAGACGGCTTCAGATGTAACAAAGCATACCATCGCAGATAATCAAGGTACTGTCTTAGCCATCCTTGATACAGAGTATATTCATTATAATCCTCCATACCAGGATAAGCATAAGCCCGAGAAGGTGGTTTTATAGGATCTTGAGGAGTAAAATACTCCAAAAGATGATATAACATACAACCTTTTACCTCAGGCAGCAGACACTGACCACTTACCCACATGATAGACAGCTCCACATCTTTAGACCAAAGATGTTTTAACATCGCACGCGCACGACTTTTTTGTCTAGCACTAGTTATAGGTCTTGAAGCTGCTTTAAAGCCGAATCCAGCAATACGCAATAAGGTAGATACTCTTAGCGGACACGTTAGTGTTCCCACATAATTGTACCGGATCTTTGGACGCAGCGATTTTCCGCAACGACAACGGCGAAACGTCTTTCGTCGCTTTATCGAGACGGAATTTCTTAGCAAACTCCACGGCGCCACTACTTGAAGTTAATGACTTCGCGGGTGAAGTACTAACACCAAGAGCGGCAACTCCAAGTTCTTTTCTTTCAGAACCTCAGCTCGGGGAAAAGACCCAACCTTACTACATGTGCAGGTTTAGTTCCAGTCCCACCAGCTTGATAGCTAACTATTTAGCCACCGAACTGAAATGAAGTTATAAAAACCCCTTTCAGTAATGAAGGTAGTTTTGTAGGCTGGCTGGCGGGATAGAGGGAAATAGAAGTAAGGTTAAACGAGCGAAGACATCCCCCGAGGGGTATCAAAGAAAAATGATTCCTTTCGATTACAACACAAATTACTAAAAAAAGGCAATTCGCCAAGCAAGAAAGAAAGGAGGAAAGCCGATCAGGGCCAATAAAAACGCATGAAAAGGGGGGTGTCTATCTGTCCATGAGTAGCAATCCATACGGGAAATCGGCCCTTTAATCGTCCATTGATCGAGGTAGCCAAAGGCATCAACAGGTCAAATAACCTGCAATTATCTAAGGCATCCCTTAAGTCCTGAAGTTGCCCATTTTCCCTAAGAGAAGCCCCCTTCTTCTTCTTGAACATTGGGTGCCACCCCTGCTATTAGGGCACACCTTTCAGAGTACCATTGGAAGAACCTTTATCTCCAAAAAAACCAAGAGCTGCTGACGGGTGATAGCAATCATAGCCCCCCTACTTAATGGCGGTATCGCCCAGAGCGTGTACGGCTTGGGCACGGTTCTGCAGAGCCAACTGCCAACTAAAAGCAAGAGCGGAAAGACAGGAAAAAGTCAAAGTCAGAGCAGGTCAAACTTTGAGTACCTGGCTCAGCGGATGTATCTATCAATGCATTCAGAGGGGCTGCCCCTGCGTATTGTGACTGAGCAACGTCGCTGTTGGGTGCTGCCTTGGTAAATAGGTGGAGGACGACAGATCCTACTCCGTCTGAGTAATCGACTACGGCCCGTTCACTCATTATTGATCAAGCATTGGCCCCTTTCTAAGTGGATAAAGTAAGGCCTCACTCCAACAGAACCATCTTCAAAAGAGACCTATCGCTCTTCCTACAGCGCGGATTTGGCTGTTACTAGGTTGAAGTCAAGGTCATCTTATTACGAAACACTATCCCGAAATGATGTAGTAAGGTCTCCACTGCCCGGGTATTCGCTGCCGACGTACGATATGTCAATTCCTGACAATGTACGATCGCAGGGGCAGCTTTGGCCACAGGTTCTGTCAAGTTCGCAACAATGGAAACAATGTTATAGGATCCGTTGGAATATCTGAAGCTAGGCCCTTTTGAGTCCTAAAATGGAGTATGAGAAGAAATGCTCAAATCTGGGCCCTACCCTCTTCCAGGTTTAAAGAAGGTAAGTGCGTCTACTTAGTTTTTCGAAGTCAGTGAGTAGATCGCTTCTTAGGGAGCATAAGCAACTTCTTCTTCACTCTTGCGTGCAAAGAAGGACTCCCACCCGTAGTAGCACTTCGATCCTGAAATAAAAGTCTTCGTTCTTTTGTTACCGATGTTGGTAATGCATTTGATCAAAGCATTGGAATTTTGATTCTTTTTCAAGGAGAAGAGAAGGGGCGTAGCGTGATGCCAATGAAGACAAGCCCAATAATGCAGCTAAGTGCCTACGGTATTAGATACCCTAGTCTGATAGCGGAGTTAAGTGGAGAAAATTCACTAGCCAGTGGATCTTTCTTGCACTTGAGCTTGAACCTAGAACAACGGAGCGAGCGCAGTTTACGAAACGAGCCAGTTAGAGAAAATGGAAGTCTCCCTTTTTGGGTTCTATACGAGCCAGTTTCATCAATTTAAGTTGGAGTTCGCTTAATCCATGTCAAACCATCGTAATCAGTCTAGTATAGTAGTGACCCCTTTTTTGTCTCTTCTTACGGTACAGTCAGACAGTCTCTCTATCAGTCTCAAGCCCTTCAGTCTCTTAGGCAATCGCAAGCAGGTAATACATTATAAGGAATTTGTACACTCCTCCGTACATCCTTTCTTTCTAAGATTTAAAGCCAACAAGAAATTCCCCTACTCGAATTCTCTATATGCGCCTAGCAATACAAATTTTATATTATGAATTTGATCCCGATTGTGAGTTCAATCGTTTCTCTCTAGTTAGAGGCCATCCAGTTGGCACTCTTAATGAATTAATTTCTGGAGCCTTTACTTTAAACTTTTTTGTCCCCTATTTATAACTAGAAATGGCTTTTTTAAGTCCAGTGGAATATCTTGACTATATCATAATACCCATCCCTTGCCCTGCCACACATTCGAAGCTCCCTGTTTAGGCTGCAAACGATCAATGCTGGCATCATGGTGAAGATATTTGTTGCTCAACACCCTTGCCCACAAGGCAAAACCCATCCCCGTTTCGAACGCTCGGCTTAACATAACAACCCCAGAAGACCAGAACACACGGAAAAAGAGACAAGGACCCTCTTATTTATTTGGAAAATAAGACAGTGGATCATACGTCCACAAAGGAAGAGGAGCTTGGTTCTGTACTCCCTCAATCCAAGAAGTCACTCCACAAGCAAGGAACCGCTACTTTCCGAGCATATTGAGAAAAGGTAGAGTACGTGTGCGCTCGGTGGGCCATGATACGAAACACGATCAGATCTTTCTTTAATAGGAGCTATAGCTGTCAATCTCATTTAGTCTGCTCCAAGTGGACCCCTAATGGATTGGGCTACTCAATCTTTGTATTAAGCTTCAGGGTGGGCGAGTGGGTTCATTCTCCGTTTCTCGACTCCACTATTTTCATATGTAATGTTGAACCTTTTGGATCAATGTCCCCAGAAAGAGGTAGTATGCCCGCAGACCACTCATGCTAATGCGCTGTTTCCCCTTCCCTAGAAAGTAGGGCACTCATAGTAATATGCTGTTGAATCAATGAATCCATGTCGTATATAAAGGAATAGAGCAACCACCCTATCTCCCTTTATAGCTTGGAGTTGCTCTTCGATCATCACTTCTTTTCTCTAGTTTCGATTGAATATTTCGTAAGATAAGAAAGCGTAGAAAATCAAGGTTTTGATTCGAGGCTTTACGAGTTGAGTAAACAAAAAAGCTTTCTCCGGGTCTAATGAGAAAGCATTCGTTCACGTCAGGCAATGTAATTGTTGATGTAGTTGCTTGTACTTTTCTTTGTTTTTTCGAGATTGCCTTCGTGTTCCGTGTACCGCAAATAAGCTTGTGTAGCCTATGCGAAGTTGGTTTTCTTTTCTAAGTAGGTAGGTAGTAGATGATTGAGCCATCAGCGGGCAGTCATCGAGTTGTGGAGTTATAGGACCAACGACGATCTTATCCTAAAAGAGAAGGAGGAGTCAGTTTTCTTTGAAGATCGAGGAAGAAATAGGACAATTATGCCATTCGGAAGAAGTATTCTACAGAAGAAAAGCCTGTTACGAGTAAGTGGAGAAGAAAGATCTACAGAGATTCTTATCTCATTCCATTCCAGTGGCTCAACCAGTAACCAATGGCGAAAACTCAAAAATCCATGGTTTCCCGGTAGAACCCTCTTTCACCCAAGTTGTTTCGGAACCGGAAAAAAGAAGTGGTTTTTCGCACAGCTTGCTCATAGTGCAGGTCCCACTTGTATATTGTATTTGGCCGAAGAAGCATCAGACAGGTTGGAGTTCTTACCTTCTTGGGACTCCATGGACCAAGATCTTCTTTTATTATATGGTCAATACCGAT